TCATTATGAACAAATCCAAAATCTTTGTAGACAGAACCAATCATTAGTTCCCAACCATGGGGTGAATGAAATCCGATACATAAATCGGTTAATAAAAGAATCGAAAAAGCTTTTACTGTATCACTTAAGTTATATAGGAATTCCTGAGCCCAAGAGTTAAGAATAACAAGTTCTTCATTACCTAAAATAGAATAACCACTTAGAATAACAAAACAGATTATATTTGTCGAGAAGTGCAAAATCGTATGGATACGATCCTCGTTGTGTATCTTGATTAATTGGATCGTTTCTTTGTGGATTCCTAGAGGAAGCTTTTGTAGATGTGTCTCCGAATATTCCTTGATCATTTCGTCCAACAAGAGTATTTCCTCTAATTCTATGAACTTTTCTAGAATACTTTTTTCTTGAATATCATTCAAAAAAATTTCGGATTGACCAGTATTCAACCAATTAGTAACCCAAGATTCCATAGTTTTAGTAAATGAGAGAGAAATCCACCAGGGAAAAAATACTATAGATGCAAGATACAAAAGAGGAGTGAATGCTTTCTTTTTTGCCATTTTTCACCTGTGAATTTTAAATTAACCCACTTCATTTGTCGACTCTATGTGATCAAATATTTCTTTCAAACACGAGTTCTAGACAAGGTATCAAACCTACGAATCTATTTTATTTGTGATTTTGTTTGAATCTAGAAAAAATACAGAAATAGACTAAGACTCCACTTCGAATTCGAATGAAGAAATAATCAATTGTTTCCAGATATCTCAATTCACCAAATTCCAAACAAGTGTCTCCTTTCAATGAATGAACGAAAGAAGCACTTTAACTTTCAAAAATGAATATTATTGAGATTTTGAGACAAAAGAACTCCTTTTCTATCAAAATCGTCAATATTTCGAAAAAATTCCAACGATTCCCTATAAGCCAAGAATAGAACAATTGAGAGAAAGATATTCTGATGATCAAAAAAATGAGCGGCAAAACAAGACAGAAAGGGGCCGGTTATCATTATTAAGAAAACCTATTATTGGTTAGTTAAAGAACACAAACAAAAAGATAAAAAAAGTAAATTGACAAAAAGGAAATAATTTAGAAGATATGATTTATCTGCATCTAAAGTATCACTTATATGATTTATCTGCATCTAAAGTCTCACTTCCAACAAAGATTGAACTTAAAAAAAAAAAGAGAAATTTTTTTCTTTCAAAACCGTTTGATATATGAGATGAATTGAATCTAGTAGTTCAATTTCTTACTTGTTTCAATTGAATTGAGTTGCATGGATTTGGATACGCATAAAAACTATAAAAAAAGAGTTTTATGGTTGTTCCATATATGCCGACTTTGGTTGGACTGAACGTTCTAACGAAACTTCAGTTAAGTTATGTTATAGAAAAAAACGGGATTGTTGCATTTTTTCCCTCCTGCTGAGAAAGCATTCGTTCTTCAGCCCAGTTCCTTTTCTCAAAAGACTTCAATTGGTACACGCAAGAAATAGGCCAATTCCGCGGCTTTTTGTTCAATTTCTCGTGGAGTCAAATTCTCATCAGTACGGGTCAATGGAATAGCCCCCCGACCTCTGATGTCCACATAAAGGACACGACGAGCATAAATACCCTCTTTAACTTCTATTCTAACGGATTGAATATCTTTTATACGGAATCGGAGGAATATGCGACGATTTTTTCCCGGAAATCCCCAACGAAAAATACACACTATTCCTTCCTTTCTATCGAATCGATCATAACCACTCCCTACATTCCAGGAAATTGTGCACCACAAATAGGAACTAATAAAGAGACCCGCGATTCCGTAGAAAGACATCACGATCCCTTGTGGAAAAAAAATGATTTGCTGAGACGGAACAAAAGATATCAAATTTCTACCAAGATAACTGGAAGTTCCAACCAATAAGAATCCTAATGAACCTAAAAAAACGATAAGGGCCCAGCAAAAATTACTTAGTTTTCGAGCCCCCGTTATAAGTTCTATCCATATATGTTCTGATCGCCAACTCATACTTGATCCGATTGCATTTTATTGGAATTGAGAGAATACCCCAAATGATTTTGGCTTTCCTTTTTTTGTTTCCGAAGGAATTCTCATCAACTAGCACTAGTTTGATGTGAACTAGTACTAGTTTGATGGGACCTTTAGGAGTGATTCATCAAATTGGTTAGATCTAAAATAATAACATAACTTTCATATGATCCCAATATACATATTTTGGGATATAGATCCACTAACTTTGCAGTTTAGGCATCTAGCGATCCTGATCTATTTGAAACTAGCTAGAATTCATTTACCCCTAGATCATTTTCTGTGCTTCTGCAGACATAAGAGCTTTTTCCTTTATGTTCGGCGGAAATCACATGTTATACCATATTTCCCAAACTAAATATCTGTGTTATGCTACAAGTCTAAGTTTTTAAAAAATGGATGGGGTTGGTTGGGTCCCCTCAGTCTAAACAATCTTATTTTTTTGAACATGAAGAAATAAAGAAGCCATTGCAATTGCCGGAAATACTAGGCCTACTAAAGGAACAAAAATAGAGGGAAAATTGAAAGTTGTCATAAAATGGGGTACCTCGATTTACTATTTGTACCTGTTATAATTAGTATAAATATGATATTTATACTAATTATAATTAAGAATTGTAATTAATATTATTATCAATTCGTAGTTATTATTAATTAATTCTATTTTAAAATTCTTATATTTTTTAATTCTTATTTAGAGAGATTAAGTATCTATATATCTAAGTGAGTATATAGAATAAGTCCAAGGAATGTAGAACTAAATAAATAGACTTATTAATCTATCTACATGAAAGATAGGTATGATAATCAACTTTATTATTTTTCTTCATTTCTTTGTGTTTTGTTCTTGTCTTCTAATTTAATATTTAATAAAGAAAGAGTTTCTTACAAATTCAAATTATCGAAAGGTTCGTTAGAATGCGATAAAACCAGGATTTTTAGTGAAAATGGGATTTTCGGGAGATAGAGAAAGATAGAAAAGACAGATATCTATCTTTTCTATCTTTAAATTTGATTATATACGTAAGACAAACGTAAGACAAAATTCGTTTTATTTGCCTAATTTCAGGAAAGGAAGAACTCACGTTTTTATCTTGTTGATGATGATAGAAACTTCTTAATTAGTAATCGGGAATCTAGGTAAAAAAGAGTTATCCCCAACTTTTGATTCTTTCTACAATTCGACCTTAGGTCACCAAAGAAAACTCCATCCTTATTTACTTTGATTCCGATAAGCTAACTACTTGTTTTATACAATTTTATACAAATAAAATAATTGAACTTAGTGCGCTCTACTTGATTGAATTAGAATTCAAAGGAAAGAAGGCGTGCAGCTTAAATAATTCACTCAGAACACTTTTTAAAAGATTACGTGGTACGATTAGGTCGAATAAGCCCTTCTGGAATAAATATTCAGCTGCTTGTGAACCTTCAGGTACTGTTTTATTCAATGTTTGTTCAATTACTCTTTTACCCGCAAATGCAATGTAGGAATTTGGTTCGGCAATAATGATATCTCCCAACATACCAAAACTAGCTGTTACCCCACCAGTAGTAGGAGATGTAAGGATTGGTACATAGAATAACTTTTTATTTGATTGATAATCATATAAAGCAGATGATATTTTAGCCATTTGCATCAAGCTCAAACTTCCTTCTTGCATGCGCGCTCCCCCCGAAGCACACACTATAATAAGAGGTAGAAATTGATTGGTAGCGTACTCAATCAAACGGGTGATTTTCTCCCCGACTACAGATCCCATACTACCCCCCATAAACTGAAAATCCATAACCCCAATTGCTACGGGAATACCGTTTAGTTGACCTACGCCTGTTTGAACAGCCTCAGTTAATCCTGTCTTTCTTTGATAAGAATCAATACGATCTTTATAAGGCTCCTCCTCCGAATGAAATCCAATGGGATCCAGAGAAACCATGTCTTCATCCATAGGATCCCAAGTACCGGGGTCGATCAAAACCTCGATTCTTTCTGAACTACTCATTTTCAAATGATATCCACATTGTTCACAAATATTCATTTTTGATTTCAAAAATTTCTTATAATTTAATCCATAACAATTTTCGCATTGAACCCACAAATGCCTGTATTTTTGAGTTGCATCGAGATCATTAGACTTTTCTCTTAGAGTTAAATCACTACTTTTCGCGCGGGTTCGTATACTGGACCTCCCACTTTCACTACTAGTTCTACGTTTATCAAAAACGCACCTAGAAATGTAACTGTCACTACTATCACTTACAATGAACGTATCAATACAGATTTGAGACTGAAGATAACTGTCAATGTAATTAGTAATGTGATTATTCCAACTAGATTGAGTATCATACATGTAACGATTGTCTAAGGAATCTTCACTCGTGGATCCATTATTGATATAACTAGAATTGCGATAACTAGAAAAAGAACTTTCTAGTTCACTCAGAAAAGACTGATCGTTGTCAATCTCAAAAATCTGATTTTCAATATCAAAATAGATAGAATAACTGGCTCCATTACTATCCCGAACTAAAAAAGTATCATCAGAAATGAAATTCCGAATGTCTTTGACGCCAAATAAATGATCGACATTACTGTAACTAGAATTGTCACGACTCCTCAAACTATGAGTGTTTGTAGCCCTACCTTTTCTATTCGGATCTTCACTTTCACTAGTTTTTTCAATAGGACCAAGATTGTCCGTTGATTTCTTTATCCCATACCCGCGTTCTAACTCCTTCTTAAACACCATCGAATTAAACCACCATCTTTCCATAGAGTTTTCTTGCCCCCTATTTGCATAAAAATACAATAGATGAATAGTCATTCGATCTACAATTCTTTATTTTTATTTGAATATCTTATTTCCTATCAGACCAAACATAGAAATTAAATCACTACTAATAACTAATAGGAAGTGTGAAAAGGGATTCTCTTTTGTTTTGTTTTGTGGGAATCC